GAAAGAAAAATACTTATTTCATTTAAAAAAGTCGTTTCCCCTTTTGATTTTTTTTTTTTTTTTTTTTTTATTATTTGTTTTTAATTTTTAGTTATAACTTTATAATTAAAAATAATTTTTAAATTAAATAATAATTATTAGTATTTTTAAAAATAAATTTAAATTATTTGTAAATAACAAAAAATTCTAATATATCCATTTCCGAGAGGTAATAGATCAATTATGTAGGATAATCTAAGATGAAATTAATAGTATATCCCTAACATGTATCTATAAAAATGTGGATCGTCATATTATTTTATCTACATATAAATGTTTACTGAATGTTTATATATATATGAATCCTTGGGGTTTTTTTTATATGAATATAGATATATATTAATTAATTAAATATTTATGTACATATATATATTCACTTAATAATATATATTTATAAATATATAATATATATATATATATATAATGTTAAATATGAACCCAATATTTAGAGTAATATTAATATTTTACATTTATATGAAAATCTATATGAATCCTAATTATATTTAAATTTGATTATAATTTAAATAAATCTGTTATATCTAGATGAACCAGTAATAATTAATAGGTCTTTATTAATTAATAAATAATTAACGAGATAGTTATAGTTAAAATTAATTTTATATTAAATTATATATAAATATATATATATATAATAAATTTATTATTAAATATTACATAAATAATTTAATATAAAATTAAATTTCAATTTAAATAATTAATTTTATTTAAAATTAATTATTTATACATATAAATGTTTAATTTAACTATTCAATAAATATAAWAAWAAAAAAAAAAAAAAAAAAAAAATTTGTTTAATCTAGTTTGTTATTAAATTTTATTATATTATTATATTTTATTTTATATTTTATATTTACTTAAATTAATTATTTAATAGTGATTATTAAATAGTTTCATTATCATTATTATTAATTTAAATTTTTGTTTAAAATTATAGGAAACAAATTTTTTTTAAAAAATTAATTTTCCTTTTAATTTTTTCTATGAAAAAGAGTAAATATGATAGGGGGTCTGTTTACTTGTGATGGCAGGAAATACTAATTAATTTTATTTAACTGTATTTATATATATTTAAGAGTTAAATTAATTTTTATTATTTAAATGTAAATTTATAAATTGATATAATTTTTTATTTAATAATAATCTTAAAATATTAAAGTTTTATTTTGGCTTAGAATTTTATTATTGATTTATTTTATATGTAAGTTTTTGCGTGGATTTTTGTTTATTTTAATAATAAATGAATTTTATTATAATCTCAGTAATTAGTTTTATTAATCAAAGAAATTTGTAAATAGTAATTTCATATTAGTATTGGCCAAATTTGTGCCAGCAGCCGCGGTTACACAAATAATGCAAATAAAATTATTTCAGTGTGAGTTAAATTTTATTAAAATAAAATAATAATAAATTTATTAGGTGAAATTTTAAATTTATATATTTTTATTTAAATATAGTTGAAGCTTTTAAATTTTAATAATAAACTAGGATTAGATACCCTATTATTTAAAATGTAATTTTTAACACTAAGGTAGTAGTAGTTATGTTCTTGAAACTTAAAAAATTTGGCGGTATTTTAGTCTATTCAGAGGAACCTGTCCTGTAATTGATAATCCACGATGTACCTCACTTAAATTTGTTTTTCAGTTTATATACCGTCGTTATCAGAATATTTTATTAGAATAATAATTTTCTATAATTTTTATAAAAATTTATATCAGATCAAGGTGTAGCTTATGTTTAAGTAGAGATGGGTTACAATAAAATTATTTAAGCGGATTTAAATTTTAAATGTTTAATGAAGATGGATTTGATAGTAAAATTTTAAAGATAAAAAATTTGATTTTAGCTCTAAAATATGCACACATCGCCCGTCGCTCTTACTATTAAGGTAAGATAAGTCGTAACATAGTAGATGTACCGGAAGGTGTATCTAGAATGACAATTTAAAGCTTATTAAGTAAAGCATTTCATTTACATTGAAAAGATTTTTGTGCAAATCAATATAAATTGATTTAATATTTATTTATTAATTTTTTTTTTTTTATTTATAAATTATTAAAAATAATTATATAATTTAATGTTTTAGTAATGTTTAATGAAAAAATAATTTTAATAATAGCGTATTATGTATTGTGAAAGATTATTGAAATATTTTGAAAAATTTTTATTATAAAAGAAAATTTTATTTATTGTACCTTGTGTATCAGGGTTTATCAAATAACTAATAATTATTTATTAATCTCGATTTTATAAGAGTTAACAATTTAAAAAAGTTAATGTGTCAAAATTATTTTTAATAAATTGTTAGAAATGAAATGTTATTCGTTTATAAAGGTATCTAGTTTTTTTAGAAATAAATTTAATTTACAAATTTTTAATTTTTTGTTTATTTATTAAAATGAAAAAATTATTGATTTGAATATCTTAAGGGATAAGCTTTAAGATAAATTTTTAAAAATTAATAATTATTATATAAAATGTATGTGTAGAATTAGCAATCATTTATAAGTTTGTTATAAATTATTTTATAATTAATATTATTTATTTATATTTTAATTTTTTATAAAAATTTTTTCATAAATTTTATATGAAAAGTAATAATGATAAAATTAGTATATTTTTTTTGTTTAAGTAAGTTTTAATGATAAGTTTATGTAAAGAACTCGGCAAATATTATACTCGCCTGTTTAACAAAAACATGTCTTTTTGAGTTATTTTTAAAGTCTGACCTGCCCACTGAAATTTTTGAATGGCCGCAGTATTCTAACTGTGCAAAGGTAGCATAATCATTAGTCTTTTAATTGAAGGCTGGTATGAATGGTTGGACGAAGTATAAGCTGTTTCATTTAAATTTATGATAGAATTTTATATTTTAGTAAAAAAGCTAAAATTTTATTAAAAGACGAGAAGACCCTATAAATCTTTATATCTATTATTATTTAAATTTTTTAGATTATTTTTGTTTTTATAATAATAAATATTTTGTTGGGGTGATGTTAAAATTTAATAAACTTTTAATAATTAAAAGTCATTAATTTATGATTTATTGATCCGTTAATAACGATTATAAGATTAAGTTACTTTAGGGATAACAGCGTAATTTTTTTGGAGAGTTCTTATCGATAAAAAAGTTTGCGACCTCGATGTTGGATTAAGAGATATTTTTAGGTGTAGCCGCTTAAATATAAAGTCTGTTCGACTTTTAAATTCTTACATGATCTGAGTTCAGACCGGCGTAAGCCAGGTTGGTTTCTATCTTTAAAAAATTATAATACTTTAGTACGAAAGGACCAAGTATTAAAATAATTATATTTTAAAATAAGAATATGATTAATTATAATACTATTTTGGCAGATTAGTGCAATAAATTTAGAATTTATTTATGTAATTTTTATTACAAATAGTACTTGTTTTTTGTAGAATTTATTATATCTTTTGTTGGTAGATTAATTTTGGTTATTTGTGTTTTAGTGAGAGTAGCTTTTTTAACTCTTTTGGAGCGTAAAGTATTAGGTTATATTCAAATTCGTAAGGGTCCTAATAAAGTTGGTTTAATAGGAATTCCTCAACCTTTTTGTGATGCAATTAAGTTATTTACTAAGGAACAAACTTATCCTCTTTTATCAAATTATATTTCTTATTATTTTTCTCCAATTTTTTCTTTATTTATTTCTTTAGTAGCTTGATTATGTATTCCTTTATTTGTTAAGTTATTTTCTTTTAACTTAGGATTATTATTTTTTTTATGTTGTACTAGTTTAGGTGTTTATACAGTTATAATTGCTGGTTGATCTTCTAATTCAAATTATGCATTATTGGGGGGTTTACGTGCTGTGGCTCAAACTATTTCTTATGAAGTTAGAATAGCTTTAATTTTATTATCTTTTGTATTTTTAATTGGAAGTTATAATATTTTAGATTTTTTTTATTATCAATATTATATTTGATTTGTTGTTATTTTATTTCCTATTAGTTTAGTTTGATTTTGTATTTGTTTAGCTGAAACTAATCGTACACCTTTTGATTTTGCTGAAGGAGAATCTGAATTAGTTTCTGGATTTAATATTGAATACAGAAGAGGAGGATTTGCTTTAATTTTTATAGCTGAATATGCTAGAATTTTATTTATAAGCATGTTATTTTGTGTAATTTTTTTCGGTTGTGATTTATTTAATTTTATATTTTATATTAAATTAACTTTTATTTCCTTTGTTTTTATTTGATCTCGCGGTACTTTGCCTCGGTTTCGATATGATAAATTAATATATTTAGCTTGAAAGTGTTTTTTACCTTTTTCTTTAAATTATTTATTGTTTTTTATTGGATTTAAGTTACTATTAATTTATTTTATGTGGTTAATTTATTTTAGTAAAGTTAATAGAAAATAGAATTTCTATCTTATGTTTTCAAAACATATGCTTATTCAAGCTCATTAACTAATTAATTAAATTGTCTCATCATTTATTAACTAGTGGATTAATAATGTAGTATAAAAAATAAATTACCGTTAAAATTTGACCAACTAGAACGTAAGGGTCTTCAACTGGTCGAGCTCCAATTCATGTTAATAAAATAACTGTTACAACTATAATTCAGAATAAAATTTTATTAATAGGATAAAATTGAATTCCTCGGAATTTTCTTAAGTGATAAAATGGTAAAATTGCTAAAATTAGAATTGATAATACAAGTGCAATTACTCCTCCTAATTTATTAGGAATTGATCGTAGAATTGCATAAGCGAATAAAAAGTATCATTCTGGTTGAATGTGAACTGGGGTAACTAAAGGATTAGCTGGAATGAAATTATCTGGATCACCTAGAAGATAAGGATTAATTAAAGTTAATAATAGTAGAGCTGCAATTATTACAATAAATCCTACAATATCCTTATATGAAAAATAAGGATGAAATGGAATTTTATCAATATTTGAATTTAGTCCAATTGGATTATTAGATCCTGTTTGATGTAAAAATAATAGGTGAATTAAAGTTATTGCTAATACAATGAATGGTAAAATGAAATGAAATGTGAAGAATCGAGTTAAAGTTGCATTATCAACTGCGAAGCCTCCTCATACTCATTGAACTAAATCAATTCCTAAATAAGGAATTGCTGATAATAAATTTGTAATAACTGTAGCTCCTCAAAAAGATATTTGTCCTCATGGAAGTACATATCCTATGAAAGCAGTTCCTATTACTAAAAATAAAATTAGTACTCCTACTAATCATGTAGGAGTAAATAAATATGATCCATAATAAATTCCTCGTCCTACATGTAAATAAATACAAATAAAGAAGAATGATGCACCGTTAGCGTGTAAAGTTCGTAATAATCAACCATAATTTACATTTCGACAGATGTGATTAACTCTATTAAATGCAAGATTAATGTCTGCTGTATAATGTATAGCTAAAAATAATCCTGTTAAAATTTGAATTATTAAACATAATCCAAGTAGTGATCCAAAGTTTCATCAAGCTGAAATATTAATTGGTGCAGGTAAGTCAACTAAAGCATTATTTGCAATTTTGAATAAAGGATGTTGGGTTCGTAAAGGTTTGTTCATTAGTTTATTAGTCGTAAGGGTCCATAAAATAATTTTGTAATTTTTACTACTGCAATTAATGTAATTAATAAGTAATTTATTAATAGAATAGTAATTAAATTTGTTGGGTAATTATATAATTTATGAAGATTTAATGAATTTTCTTCTATAAATATATTAATATTGTAAGTTTTTTGTATTTCATTGTTTTCTAGAAAAAATGAAATAAGTGATTTATCAATTAATAAGTTGATTAATATAAATAGTGAAAAAATTATTAAACAAATTATTGTTAATTTTATTGATAGAGAAAATATTTCATTTGATGCTAGTGAAGTTACATAAATAAATAAAACTAATATTCCTCCAAGAAAAATTAAAAATAAAACATACGAAAATCAGAATCTTTTAGCTATTAATCCTGTTAGTAAACAAATTTGTAGAGTTTGGATTAATAATATTAATCCTATTGCTAAAGGGTGGTTTATTTGTATAAAAATAAATCTTGAAATTAAAGTTGATCTATATAAAATAAGTTGTATAATTTCAGGAGGTAGTTTATTTAAAATATTAATTTTGGGGATTAATGATAAAGTATTTACTTTTCTCTTGAAGTTTTAAAAGATAAAATCTTATTTTTGATTTACAAGACCAATGTTTTTATTAAACTATTAAAACTAATGTTAATATTATTATATTGAGGATTACCTTGTTTTTTATTTTTAATAGGAGTATTTGTGTTTGTTTCTAATCGTAAACATTTATTGTCTATACTTTTAAGATTAGAATATATTGTATTAAATTTATTTTTTTTATTATTTATTTATTTAAATTTAATAGATTATAGAAGATTTTTTAGTATAATATTTTTAACATTTAGAGTTTGTGAAGGTGCTTTGGGTCTTTCAATTCTTGTTTCTATAATTCGTACACATGGAAATGATTATTTTCAGTCATTTAATGTTTTACAATGTTAAAATTAATTTTTATAATAATTTTTGTTAGTCCTATTTGTTTTATAAGTGGTTCATTTTGAATGGTTCAAAATTTATTGTTTTTAATTACATTTTTGTTTATTTTAATAAATTTTTGTACTAATTATTTTGTAAATATTTCGTATTTTTTGGGAGTTGATACTATTTCTTATGGTTTAATTTTACTAAGTTTTTGAATTTGTACACTTATGATCACTGCTAGTGAGTCTGTTTATAAGTTTAATAATTATAAAAATTTGTTTTTATTTAATATTTTAATTCTTTTATTATTTTTAGTTTTAAGATTTGGTAGTATAAATTTATTTATGTTTTATTTATTTTTTGAAAGAAGTTTAATTCCTACATTATTTTTAATTTTGGGATGAGGGTATCAGCCTGAGCGTTTACAAGCTGGTGTTTATTTATTATTTTATACATTATTAGTATCTTTACCAATATTAGTGGGAATTTTTTATTTATATAATAATTTAATAACTTTGAATTTTTTTTTAATAAGTAATTATTTATTTAATTATGATTTATTATATTTGTCATTAATTTTAGCATTTTTAGTTAAGATACCTATGTTTTTAGTACATTTATGATTACCTAAAGCACATGTTGAAGCTCCGGTTTCTGGTTCAATAATTTTAGCTGGTATTATGTTAAAATTAGGTGGTTATGGATTATTACGAATCTTTTCTATTTTACAAATTAGCGGGATTAAGTATAATTATATTTGAATTAGAATTAGTTTGGTAGGGGGCGTATTAATTAGTTTAGTTTGTTTACGTCAAACTGATTTAAAGGCTTTAATTGCTTATTCTTCAGTAGCTCATATAGGAATTGTCTTAGGTGGACTTATAACTTTAACTTATTGAGGACTTTGTGGATCTTATACTCTTATGATTGCTCATGGGTTATGTTCATCTGGATTATTTTGTTTGGCTAATATTACATACGAACGATTAGGGAGTCGTAGATTATTAATTAATAAGGGATTATTAAATTTTATACCTTCAATGACTTTATGATGATTTTTATTAAGATCTTGTAATATAGCAGCCCCTCCTTCATTAAATTTATTAGGAGAAATTTCTTTATTAAATAGAATTGTAAGCTGGTCATGATTAACTATAATTTCTTTATCATTATTGTCATTTTTTAGAGCCGCTTATACTTTATATTTATATGCTTATAGACAACATGGTAAGGGATTTTCTGGAATTTATTCATTTAGTGGAGGTAAAATTCGTGAATATTTTATTTTATTTCTTCATTGATTTCCTTTAAATTTATTAATTTTAAAGAGAGATATTTGTATATTTTGACTTTAATTTAAATAGTTTATTTAAAATATTGATTTGTGGTGTCAATGATATGACTTAAGTCATTTTAGATCGTGAAAAAATATTTATCAATTTGTAGAATTAGATTTTTGATTTTAATTTGTATTAGAATTACTTTTTTTATTTCTAGATTAAGATTTTTATTAAATGATTATACTATTTTTTTAGAATGAGAAGTTATTAGACTAAATTCTTCTAGAATTGTAATAACTGTTTTGTTTGATTGAATAAGTTTGTTATTTATATCTTTTGTTTTATTAATTGCTTCTTTAGTAATTTATTATAGAAAGGAGTATATAAGAGATGATATTAATATTAATCGTTTTATTATATTAGTTCTTATATTTGTATTATCTATAATATTATTAATTATTAGTCCAAATTTAATTAGAATTTTATTAGGTTGGGATGGATTAGGATTAGTTTCATATTGTTTAGTTATTTATTTTCAAAATGTGAAATCTTATAACGCTGGTATATTAACTGCTTTATCTAATCGAATTGGAGATGTTGCTTTTTTATTAGCAATTGCTTGAATATTAAATTATGGAAGATGAAATTATATTTTTTATTTAGAATCAATAAAAAATAGAATTGAAATAGAAATTATTGGGGGTTTAATTGTATTAGCAGCTATAACTAAAAGAGCTCAAATTCCTTTTTCTTCTTGATTACCTGCTGCTATAGCTGCTCCTACTCCGGTTTCTGCTTTAGTTCATTCTTCAACTCTTGTAACAGCAGGTGTTTATTTATTAATTCGTTTTAATATTTTATTATGTGATTCTTTTTTAGGTCAGTTATTATTGCTTTTATCGGGTTTAACAATATTTATGGCTGGATTAGGGGCAAACTTTGAATTTGATTTAAAGAAAATTATTGCTCTTTCTACATTGAGACAATTAGGTTTAATAATAAGAATTCTTTCAATAGGGTTTTATAAGTTGGCTTTTTTTCATTTATTAACTCATGCTTTATTTAAGGCATTATTATTTATGTGTGCAGGAGCTATTATTCATAATATAAATAATTCTCAAGATATTCGTTTAATAGGAGGATTAGGTGTTTATATACCTTTGACTACTGCTTGTTTTAATGTAGCTAATTTAGCTTTATGTGGTATACCATTTTTAGCTGGATTTTATTCAAAGGATATAATTTTGGAAATTGTTTCTTTGAGTTATATTAATATATTTTCTTTTTTTTTATATTTTTTTTCTACTGGATTAACTGTTTGTTATTCTTTTCGATTAGTTTATTATTCAATAACTGGTGAATTAAATTGTGGAAGATTAAATATATTAAGAGATGAAGGTTGAATTATACTTCGTGGAATAAGAGGCTTATTAATTATAAGAATTATTGGGGGTAGAATACTTAGTTGATTAATTTTTCCTACACCTTATATAATTTGTTTACCAATTTATATGAAGTTATTAACTTTATTTGTTTGTATTGTAGGAGGTATTATAGGGTATTTAATTTCAGACGTATCTTTATTTTATTTTAATAAATCATTAAGAAATTATTTATTAAGTTATTTTTTTGGTTACATATGATTTATGCCATATATTTCTACTTATGGGATTATTAATTACCCATTGGTTTTAGGGGGAATTACTAATAAATCATTTGATCAAGGATGATCTGAATTTTTAGGAGGACAAAATTTATACAATGAATTAATTAAATATTCTCGGTTGAATTTTTTTCTTCATAATAATAACTTAAAAATTTATCTTTTATTATTTGTTTTATGAATTACTTTTTTATTTAGATTTTTCTTATTTTATTCAAGTAGCTTAAATTTAGAGCATAACACTGAAGATGTTAGGGTAATTAATTAATTCTTGGATATAGTGAATTAATTTTTGTAATTTATAAAAAAGAAATTATTTTATTTTTACAATGAAAATGTAATGTTTTTATTAAACTATATAAACAGAAGTATAAATGGAATTTAACCATTAAAAGATAAAAGTTAGCAGCTTTTTCTTGAACATCATACTTCCTTAATTGGAGTATAATTCTCAATTCTATCATTAACAGTGATAAGCCTCTTTTTGGCTTCAATTAATTTTTGTAGAATAAGGGTAAAATTACCTAAGATTAGGTCGAAACTAATTGCAATATATCGCTTCATATTCAAGGTAGATTGAAACTTCAATACTTTTTGAATGCAAATCAAATGTTATAATTAACTACAACCCTAATTTGATCAATTTAATATTCCTTGATTTCATTCATGATATAATCCAATAATTAAAATAATAATAAAGATAATTGATGTAATTGATCATATAAAAATATTTGAAATTTTAATAATTAAAATTATAGGTAAAATTAAAGCAATTTCTACATCAAAAATTAAGAAAATAATTGTAATTAAAAAGAATCGTAAGGAAAAAGGTAATCGGGATGATGACTTTGGATCAAATCCACATTCAAAAGGTGAACATTTTTCTCGATCTGTAAGCGCTTTTTTTGATAAAATTGATGCTAGTATTATTGCAACACTTGTAATAATAATTAAAATAGATGTTATAATAGAAATTGAAAAAATTATCTATACTACTAATTAGTAGACCTTATGATTGGAAGTCAAATATACTTATATACTATATAGATAATTAATTATCCTCCTCATCAGTAAATTGAAATATAAAGGAATAATCAAACAATATCAACAAAGTGTCAATATCATGCTGCTGCTTCAAATCCAAAGTGGTGATTTTTTGAAAAATGATTATTTAAATGTCGAATTAGGCATACTAAAAGGAAAGTTGTTCCGATTAATACATGAATTCCGTGGAATCCTGTTGCTATAAAAAAGGTAGAACCATAAACTGAATCTGCAATTGTGAATGGAGCTTCAATATATTCATAAGCTTGTAAAATAGTAAAGTAAATTCCTAATAATACAGTAAAAAATAATCCTTGTGTTGCCTGTGAATGATTTCCTTCTATTAAACTATGATGAGCTCATGTTACAGTGACTCCTGAAGCTAATAAAATTGCTGTATTTAATAAAGGAATTTGGAAAGGATTAAAAGGTTTAATACCTACTGGGGGTCACGAAGCACCTAATTCAATAGCTGGTGATAAACTTCTATGGAAGAAAGCTCAAAAAAAAGATACAAAAAATAATACTTCAGATAAAATAAATAAGATTATACCTCATCGAAGCCCTAAAGTTACTGAAACTGTATGTAATCCTTGGAATGTACCTTCTCGTGATACATCTCGTCATCATTGATATACTGTTAAAATAGTAATAATATTACCTAGTACAAATAATGAAATATCATATTGATGGAATCATTTAACTAACCCTGAAACTGATGTTATAGCACCAATAGCTCCTGTTAAAGGTCATGGGCTGTAATCTACTAAATGAAATGGATGATTGGCGTGTGTTGACATTAATTAACTTCTCTAGAATATAGTGTTCTTAATACAGCAAATACATAAGATTGAATGATTGCAACAGCTGATTCAAGAACTAATAATGCAATTTGTCCAATTAGTAAAAGTGAAACAATTGCATATGATAATGAAGGACCTGTATTTCCTAATAAAGTTAATAATAGATGACCGGCAATTATATTAGCTGCTAATCGAACAGCAAGAGTTCCTGGTCGAATTACATTACTAATAGTTTCGATACAAACTATAAAAGGCATTAAAACAGCTGGAGTTCCCTGAGGAACTAGATGAGCAAATATGTGCTGAGTATGATTAATTCAACCATAAATTATAAAACATAGTCATAATGGTAAAGCTAAGGCTAATGTTAATGTTAAATGACTTGTTCTTGTAAAAATGTAAGGAAATAATCCTATAAAATTATTAAAAAGAATTAATGAAAATAATGATACAAAAATGAAAGTAGATCCTGAATGGCCTGATGGTCCTAGTAATGTTTTAAATTCCTTATGTAATGTTAATAAAATTGAATTTCAAAAAATATGATATCGTGAAGGTATAAGTCAATATACTGATGGAATCATTAATAAACCTAGGAATGTTCTTATTCAATTTAGTGATAAATTAAAAATACTTGACGATGGGTCGAATACTGAAAACAAATTTGTTATCATTTTCAATTTAAGGATTGTGTAGAAGATTTTTGAGAAATCTTAGATTTAGGAGATTTAGGAATTACTGAATAATAATTTATTACTCTGAATAAAATGAATATAATTGAGAAAATAATAAATAAACTTAATCAACCAATAGGTGCTATTTGTGGAATCAAAAAATATTAAATAATTTAATAATTTTAGTTTGACATACTAATGTTATAATTTTAACTAATTTTTTTTTCATTAGAAGTAAGTGCTAATTTACTATTAAGTGGTTTAAGAGACCAATACTTGCTTTCAGTCATCTAATGATGAATTTACTCTATTAGTAATTCATTTAATAAAGTGATTTACAGGGATTCTTTCAATTACAATTGGTATAAAACTATGATTTGCTCCACAAATTTCAGAACATTGTCCATAAAATAGTCCTGGACGATTCATTAAAAAGTTAGTTTGATTTAAACGACCTGGGGTTCCGTCAACCTTAACTCCTAGAGCAGGAACTGTTCAAGAGTGAATTACATCTGCTGCACTTACTAAAATTCGAATTTGTGAATTTATAGGTAAAATTACTCGGTTATCAACATCTAATAATCGAAATCCATCAATATTTAATTCATTTGTTGGAATTATATAAGAATCAAATTCTACATTTATGAAATCTGAATATTCATAACTTCAGTATCATTGATGACCAATAGCCTTTAGAGTTACTGAAGGTTCATTAATTTCATCAAGTAAATATAATAAACGTAAAGAAGGAAAAGCAATAAATAAAAGAACAATTGCTGGGATAATAGTTCAAATTATTTCAATAGTTTGTCCATGTAATAAGTTTCGATTTGTATAAGTATTAAAAAATAATATAAATATTAAGTAACCTACTAAAGTTGTAATTATTACTAAAATTATAAGAGCATGATCATGAAAAAATGTAAGTTGTTCTATAAGAGGGGAGGCACTATCTTGAAGGCCAAGAGCAGCTCATGTTGTCATTTATTATTTCTAATAAAAGTAAAATACTTTATATATGAAGCTTAAATCCATTGCACTAATCTGCCATATTAGAAATTTCTTAAAATAGGCAATTCAGAATAACTATGTTCTGCTGGTGGTGTATTTTGTAATCATTCAATTGAAGAACTTAATTGTATTGGATAGATTACTTGTCGTTGTGAAATTAAACTTTCTCAAATAATAAATAAGAAGAATAAAATTCCTAATAGTGAAATAGATGATCCAATAGTTGATACTACATTTCATGTTGTATAAGCATCTGGGTAATCTGAATAACGCCGAGGTATACCAGCTAATCCTAAGAAATGTTGTGGAAAGAATGTTAAATTTACACCAATAAATATAATAATAAATTGACTTTTTAATCATTTAGGGTTTAATACTAGTCCTGTAAATAGAGGGTATCAATGTACAAATCCAGCTATGATAGCAAATACAGCTCCTATTGATAATACATAGTGAAAGTGAGCAACTACATAATAAGTATCATGGAGAATAATATCAACTGATGAATTTGCTAATACTACTCCTGTTAATCCTCCTACTGTAAATAAGAATACAAATCCTAGAGCTCATAATATGGCTGGAGAGTAATTTAATTGAGTTCCATGTAATGTAGCTAATCAGCTGAAAATTTTAATTCCTGTAGGTACAGCAATAATTATAGTTGCCGAAGTAAAATAAGCTCGTGTATCAACGTCTATTCCTACTGTAAATATATGATGGGCTCATACAATAAATCCTAATAATCCAATTGCTATTATTGCATAAATTATTCCTAATGAACCGAAAGTTTCCTTTTTTCCTGATTCTTGGCTAATAATATGAGAAATTATTCCGAATCCAGGTAAAATTAAAATGTAAACTTCTGGATGTCCAAAAAATCAAAATAAATGTTGGTATAGAATAGGATCCCCTCCACCAGCAGGATCGAAGAATGAAGTATTTAAGTTTCGATCTGTTAATAATATAGTAATAGCTCCAGCTAAAACGGGTAATGAAAGAAGTAATAATAATGCAGTTAATACTACGGCTCATACAAATAAAGGTATTCGATCAAATGTAATTCCAGTTGATCGTATATTAATAACTGTAGTAATAAAATTTACTGCTCCTAAAATAGAAGAAATACCTGCTAAATGTAGAGAAAAAATAGCTAAATCAACAGATGCTCCTCCGTGAGCAATAACTGATGAAAGGGGAGGATAAACAGTTCAACCTGTTCCAGCCCCGTTTTCTACCATACTACTTACTAATAATAATGTAAGGGAAGGAGGCAATAATCAGAATCTTATATTATTTATTCGAGGGAAGGCTATATCTGGGGCTCCTAATATTAAAGGAACTAATCAGTTTCCAAATCCTCCAATTATAATAGGTATTACTATAAAAAAAATTATAACGAAAGCATGGGCTGTAACAATTACATTATAAATTTGGTCATCACCAATTAAAGCTCCTGGATGTCCTAATTCAGCTCGAATTAGAATTCTAAGAGATGTACCTACTATTCCAGCTCAAGCTCCGAAAATAAAATATAAAGTTCCAATATCTTTATGATTTGTTGAAAATAGTCATTGTCGCGATTAAATGGCTGAAGTTTAGGCGATAGACTGTAAATCTATTAATAAGAATTAATTCTTTTTAATCAAAATTAGGCTTTATAGTCAATAATGACATTAGACTGCAATTCTAAAGGAGTAATAAATTACTAAGGCTTAAAAGATTTAAACTTATATTTATAGCTTTGAAGGCTATTAGTTTTTTTAACTTAAAGCCTTACTATAAATATAGAAGCAGAATAATGTTATTATAAAATGAAGTAAATTAGAGAAACTAAGATTAATCTAAATGTTGAGATAAAAGAGAAAAATAACATACATTTAAATGAAAAATTATTTACTTGTACAGTGTTAATTCAATTATTTTCTGAATAATTTAGTATAAATGCAGCAAAACATAAACGTAAGTAAAAAAATAATGTAATTAAGGTTATTATAGTTATAATTGTTATTAAAATGTATTGATTATTTAGTACTAATAATTGAATAACTAATCATTTTGGCAAAAATCCAATAAATGGAGGAAGTCCTCCTAGAGATAATAGATTAAAGAACAAAACAAACTTTAAAACTTTTGAATCAAAAAATGAATTAAAGAGTTGATTAATATGATATATTTTGAAATTATTAAATATAAAAGTTAAGCTAAATGATAGAAATGTATAAAAACAGAAGTAAATTAGTCAAGTTGATTCTCTAGCTTGCATAGCTGCTAGTATTCATCCTAAATGATTAATTGATGAAAATGCTATTAGTTTACGAAGAGAAGTTTGATTTAATCCTCCTAAAGATCCTGCAATTGTAGATGAAATAATTACTAAAAAAGTAAAATTATTTCAACTTGTGTAGGAAATTAATATAAGGGGGGCAATTTTTTGTCATGTTATTAAAACTAATGCATTTATTCACGAAAGTCCTTCTATTACATTTGGGAATCAGAAATGAAATGGAGCTGCTCCGCTTTTTAATAGTAAAGAAGAATAAATTATTAAGTTATTAAAATATGAATTTAATTCTATTATTGGAAAGTTATTTAAATATAAAAGAATAATAGCAAATAATAACACAGCTGACGCAATTGCTTGAACTAAAAAGTACTTTAAAGAAGCTTCTGTTGATATTAAATTATTATCTCTTATTAGGGGGATAAAAGACAATAAATTAATTTCTAAACCTATTCAAGCACCCAATCAAGAATTAGATGACACAGTAATTATTGTTCCTATTATTAAAATAAAAAAAAATATAATTTTAGCAGAATTATTAAAAATTAAAAAGAAAAGGATTAAAACCTTTATAAATGGGGTATGAACCCAGTAGCTTAATTAGCTTATCTTTTTAATTATTATAGATATATTTTGGTGTATGATGCACAAAAGTTTTTGATACTTTTAGAAATAGTTTAATTCTATTAAATATAATGAATGTAATATAATTACATTATTTACCCTATCAAGGTAACCCTTTTTGTCAGGCAATTCATT